TCAAGAGGATTAGCTGCCAAAGGTATCTATCCAGCAGTAGATCCTTTAGATTCAACTTCAACCATGCTTCAACCTCGTATCGTTGGTGAGGAACATTATGAAACTGCGCAAAGAGTTAAGCAAACTTTACAACGTTATAAAGAACTTCAGGACATTATAGCTATCCTTGGGTTGGACGAATTATCCGAAGAGGATCGTTTAACCGTCGCAAGAGCGCGAAAAATTGAGCGTTTCTTATCACAACCCTTTTTTGTAGCCGAAGTATTTACCGGTTCTCCAGGGAAATATGTTGGTCTAGCAGAAACTATTAGAGGTTTTCAATTGATCCTTTCCGGAGAATTAGATGGTCTTCCCGAACAGGCCTTTTATTTAGTAGGTAATATCGATGAAGCTACCGAGAAGGCTATGAACTTAGAAATGGAGAGCAATTTGAAGAAATGACCTTAAATCTTTGTGTACTGACCCCTAATCGAATTGTTTGGGACTCAGAAGTGAAAGAAATAATTTTATCTACGAATAGCGGTCAAATTGGCGTATTACCAAATCATGCCTCTATTGCTACAGCTGTAGATATAGGGATTTTGAGAATACGCCTTAAGGACCAATGGTTGGCGATGGCTCTGATGGGTGGTTTTGCTAGAATAGGCAATAATGAGATCACTGTTTTAGTAAATGATGCGGAAAAGGGTAGTGATATTGATCCACAAGAAGCTCAGCAAACTCTTGAAATAGCCGAAGCTAATTTGAGAAAAGCTGAAGGAAAGAGACAAATAATTGAGGCAAATCTAGCTCTCCGACGAGCTAGGACAAGAGTGGAGGCTGTCAATGCGATTTCATAACTAGTTGGGGCGTTCGAATAATCAAAAGAAGTTCTCTTTCGAAATCCTATTTGGATTGGATTCTGTCGAGTGAATCCAATCAAGCCGAATCCTATTTTGATACAAAACACCATTCAAAAAAGATAATCTAAATAAATTTAGAATAGAAATAAATAAAAATACAAAATTAATAAAAGAGGGTGGGGCAAAAAACTTATTAGATACCGAACTCAATGGTATCTAATAAGTTTTACCTACTATTGGATTTGAACCAATGACTCCTGCCGTATGAAAGCAATACTCTAACCACTGAGTTAAGTAGGTCATTTATCATTCCAAAGAGAACTAAAAAGAACCCATCCCATCGATGGATTATAAATAGCATATTACTTATAAGCAATAATATTCTTAAGCAATAATATTCTAATAAGCAATATTATTCTAATAAGCAAAAATATTCTAAAGAATACCACTCCAAAATTTAGGATGTTGGATCATAGAATATTCGCCTTGACAAATTATTATATACATGATAAAATATGCATCACAAGCAAGCACTAAGGGCTATAGCTCAGTTGGTAGAGCACCTCGTTTACACGCGCGCCAATGTTTTTCAGGGGAGTCCATCATACAATCCAAAAACTGGATCTGATTGACAAATCAATGTCTTACTCCATAACTTTGCGGGAACAATAGCCTGACAAATGATTCGGTCAGATTGGGGTGCCCATTTAGGTACCAAACAGACCCCATCATTGATTTGAGATATTGATAAGGTGAATACCAGTACATTCAATGCTAGGCATAAGGAGTATAAGGTCCTCAAAAAATCTCTTTTCGTCCTATGAACTTTAAGGTGTATGAAGTTTCATATTTTATTTTTTAAGCCAAACGATAGAGACTTCATTTAACTTAAAATGATCTAGGCCAAAGGCAGACCTACGTCAAAACAATCCCACCTTTGAAACACTTTGGTAGTGCTCCTGGATCAGAATTCCAAATAATGAATCAGAGCACATGGAGCCATCTCCTTATCTTATTTTTCTGTTAAGAAAAATATGGTGGATTAACTGATATTTCTATCAGTTAATGAAAGAGCCCAATGCAAAAAAAAATGCATGTTGGGTCTTTGAAACAGTTCAGATCATTTTTAGAATAATCAGTTTGATCTGTTTTACCGAGAAGGTCTACGGTTCGAGTCCGTATAGCCCTATAAAATGAATAAATTAAAAGGAAGAAATAAAAATGATCGAATTTTGTATTTCCAATTTTCATTTATTTATTCTTGTTTGTTGCTTGTAATTGACCAATTAGTTCATCGAAACCCCAATTTTTTCTAGAAACTCACTCACAGGAATCGTTTCAAGCATAAAACTGAAAGAAAACACAATTCAAGGAATCGATACTTTTCCAATCGTGAATAAACAAACCAACCTTTCGTGATTCGTCTTGGGAGGGAAATTCCATATTCATTTTCCTATCCACAATCAAGCAGTTAAGTTAATAATACTCCTATTCTTTGGTCTACCTAATCTTAATGAATTTAAGAAGTCAAAATCATGACACAAGTCTGGTGAAAAACTCCAAAAAGTTATTCACATAACTTTAGGGAATAACTTGATCTATTTGTGGACACGCTAAACTTTGTTGAAAAACAAATTGGTAGTTTCATTGTCAACAAT